CCCATATGAGACGTTAAAAACAAAAAGAAGGAGGATTTACAATGCGAGATCTAAAAACATATCTTTCCGTGGCACCAGTACTAAGTACTCTATGGTTCGGATCTTTAGCAGGTTTATTAATAGAGATCAATCGTTTATTCCCCGATGCGTTGACATTCCCCTTTTTTTAATTTTAGTTATTGATACGGGAAGGGGATTAGAGATACAATCAAATCAAATAGCTTTAACTAATTAATTGCTATTAAAAAAAAAAAAAGACTAAATCTCAGCGAAAATCCCGGCTTAAATTTATATTCTAATAGAGTGAGAACGGGGATGGAAATGTGCTCCTAGGTCAACAGTATCATAAAAAATAGTTAAATAAGATACTGTACTGCAATTAGAAATATAGTTTGAAATAATTGTATTCCTTATTATTTATTATTTTTTGACTATTACTCTAGTGATTGCAACGAAATCTTTCATAATTCGATTTAGAGTTAGCAACTTCTATTTTTTCTTTGTTCCTTTCTTATTCGCTTCAGATTGAAAAAATGGAAGAGTTGAGCGAATCAAAAACCAAAGGGGGTTCATGGCCAAGAGTAAAGATGTCCGAGTAACGGTTATTTTGGAATGTACCAGTTGTGTCCGAAACGGGGTTAATAAAGAATCAACGGGCATTTCCAGATATATTTCCCAAAAGAATCGACACAATACGCCGAGTCGATTGGAATTGAAAAAATTCTGTCCCTATTGTTACAAACATACGGTTCATGGGGAGATAAAGAAATAGATCGAATGCAGGTCTGTTTGTCACTCTTCCAAGGAACATCAAAAATGACATATTATATATATAATATATATTTTAATATAACTAAAGTAAATCCTAATTTCTATTTCCGTATTTCTTCTATTTCAGTCGGATCTAAAAAAAAAAAAGAATTAGAACTCAGAAATAGGATTTTCAGGGATAAGGAACAAACAAACCATGGATAAATCCAAGCGACCCTTTCTTAAATCCAAACGATCTTCTCGTAGGCGTTTGCCCCCGATCCAATCGGGGGATCGAATTGATTATAGAAATATGAGTTTAATTAGTCGGTTTATTAGTGAACAAGGAAAAATTTTATCTAGACGCGTGAATAGATTGACCTTGAAACAACAACGATTAATTACTATTGCTATAAAACAAGCGCGCATTTTATCTTTGTTACCTTTTCTTAATAACGAGAAACAGTTTGAAAGAACCGAGTCGACCGCTAGAACTACTGGTTTTAGAACCAGAAATAAATAGGCTTACTCTTCAATCAAATCAAAATTCCAATATGCTATGAACTCAAACCCAGATGGATATTTTGTTCTAAAAATAATCAAATCTAAATTAAATTTTCGTGTTGTAATAAAAAAAAAAGAATCAAAGAATCGGGGAAGAATCAAAGTTTTTTTGTTTGAGCGCGTTAACTCATTTTGACGACTTTATCATCTTATCAATTTTTTCTTATACTAATTTATACTCTATCTTCCCGGAGTTCATTCTCCGGGGAATGTCATTTAAGTTTTTCGGTAAATTCCTTACAATCCTTTTCCTCTATGATCTCATTAGAAATCATATAAAGACAATTCCTATTTAATATAGCTATTTGTGCAAGTATTTTACGATTAAGAAGCAATTTACTCTTGTACAGATCATTTATAAATCGACTATAACTATAGGATACTTTATTTTCGCGAATTACTGCATTTATCCGAGTGATCCACAAACGACGAAAATTCCTCTTTTGCCTATCTCTATCCCGATGAGCAGAAACCAAAGCTCTTATTTTCTGTTGAGTAATAGTTCGAGTAAGTCTTGAATGAGCCCCCCCAAAGCTTGATGCAAATAAACGGATTTTTGTTCGACGTTTACGAGCTACATATCCTCGTCTAATTCTGGTCATTGAATAAATGAAACTTTGATGAATAACTAATTGATTTCCGTTCTTTTAGTTATTATTTTCCCCTTTACTGGTCGATTAATAACAAAACAGATTCTTCCAATGTATAAAATAAAAATTCCAATGGCTTTGGCTACTATAACCTCCCCGACCACTATATATATTTTTCATTGTAAACATAAAAATCAAATTTAAATGGATAAAGAAATAGTGGTTCCATCGTTTCTATGGTTACTTCTTAAACGGTGAGGTCCTTTCTATACACCGGAACCCCTTCCTGCATTTAATCAATATTCTTGGTAACTTGTACAGTTCACATCCTTTGGCTCTACCCATGAATTATATTATTTAGTAATAGGTCTTTCACAATGAGATCTAACCCATACAGTAACGGTATTTAATTATGAAAGTTAGCTAGGTAGCTGACCCTGTTAGTCCGTTTTTGCAAGAGTGGGAACATTATTTTTCTGCTTATATATTTCCCCCGCTTAATGGATAACCATTTCTTACCAAAGGGGAATTGCTTCTCATCTTAAATTCAGGTGATTGGATTTGCACCAATGGAAACCATAAATTGAATACACAGGGAGATAATGGATCTTTTTGATTTGTAGATAGTGGGTGGAATTCTTCCATTGTACCCTATCCTATTCATATTCTATTTCTATCCTATTCACTGGTCTTGATTGATCACTGATACTGGAAACATACAGTTTGTCTTTTTTTGTGTCCCAGTCCTAGCTCATGATCTAAACGTGTCGCACATACACCCTAGTACATGTTCCTCGGCGCTGAGGACATCCCCGAAGAGCGGGGGATTTCGTGACATTTCTTATTGGCTGTCGTGTGTTTCTAATAAGTTGCTTAATGGTTGGCATGCTGTATCGTATACATAATAGGCTGGTTGAGATCGACCCTAACCGGATGATTATGAATCGCTTTTTTTTTTTTAATCTATTTAATAGAATATTAAAATATTAAACCCGGATAAGAATATAAAGAAAATCGCAACACAACAATAGTAGGGATTTCAGCGAAATCCTTCATTCAACCGCTACAAGATCAACAATTCCATGAGCTTGGGCTTCTGTTGCTGACATAAAAACATCTCTTTCCAGATCTTCGGATACAACCCATAAGGGTTTGCCCGTTCTTTGTACATAAACCCTTGTGATGGTTTCGCGCAGTTTCAGTAGTTCTTCCGCTTCCAAGATAAATTCTCCCGTTTGTGCCTCAGAAAAAGAGGCTGCGGGTTGGTGAATCATTACCCTGATGATAAATAAATGGTTTCTCTATCTTGCAGGATGATGAGGTGCAAAAAAAAAAAAAAGAATTGAAGAACCGTACGGGCATTTTTTGTGCAGTGCATACGGCTCTCTAATGGAATTTACTTTCACCTTACAGCCAATAAAGAGAAAATCTAGGATCTATCAGACGCAGATCGGTAAATGATCCAATTACCACCCTTCCTTTCGGGGGAGTTAAAAAATACTATGATGGTTCCGTTGCTTTATATATTTATTTCGTCTGTGATTCAGCAATCCCAAAGTTTTTTTGAGCTAAGGCAAAAAATGAATCTGTTCTATAAAAAATAAATATTGTTAAAACCCTTCCGGTGTGAAAACAAAAAAAAGTTTGTGACGCTTAAATGGACTACCCGAAGATAAAATCGGAATATCTTATTATCTCATACTACTCTTTCGATACATAATTTAATGTAAAAAAAAAAGAGAGTTTTATCATATCAAATTTGAAGTGCCATGCTATTATTACTTAATATTCCTGCTAAGGCATAGTATTTTTTTCTTTCAAATAAAAAACTCAATGGCGCCAAGCGTGAGGGAATGCTAGACGTTTGGTAATTTCTCCTCCGACCAGGATAAAGGATCCCATTGAAGCGGCCAATCCCATGCATATTGTATGTACATCTGGTCTTACAAATTGCATAGTATCGTAAATAGCTACTCCGGGTATTACCCATCCTCCGGGAGAATTTATAAACAAATAGAGATCTTTGGTATCATCCTCTATACTGAGATATACCATAAGACCAATAAGTTGATTTGAGATCTCACTATCAACCTCTTGGCCTAAAAAAAGCAATCTTTCTCGATAAAGTCGGTTGATTAGGATAAAAAACTATCCCTTAGGAACCGTACATGCACCTTTTGAGGCATACGGTTCAAAAAATAGCGGAAAAAAGATCAATGTATAAGATTCCAGCCCCTTTATTTTGGCTTAGAGTAGGTTCTATCTAACTTTTAACAAAGGAACCCTTTTTTTTTCCATAAAATAAGTTTTTGCTCGTTTTCCTATAACCTATAATACGAAATTCATTACACTTATCAAACACACTTCTCATTGATATATTGTTTCATCGAGATCCAATCCAAATTACGATGTAATTTTCTTGTTCCTGAAGGGGTCCCTTCCATTTTTTTAGGTTTATGCTCTACTCCAGGTAAAGATTTCCGCGATTTCGATTTGCACATATAGGATAAATGCTCCCAATACCACTTCTTTTTTTAATTCATTTGATGCCTTTCTTCCGTCAAATATTTGAGGTATTCAGCATATTATTCTATTCGATTAATTAACACTTTGAGATCACTCCTCTTTCTAATTTAATAATAAAATCGTTTATGATACAAGTAGTACGCCGATCTATTACTAATTGGGTTTTTTCTAAACGGAGCCTGGATACTTCATTTTCTTGGTCCAACCAAGCCAACCATAAATAAGTTTTATTGAGATGGTAATATTAATCTGGATCCCCCCAAAACGGATCTAATTGCACCTCACGCGCCAATTTTAAAATAAATTGATTGGGTGAAACAAGGGATATCTCAATCGAGGGAGAGAACGGGGAAATCCCATATGACCCAATATATCTGACAAGCCGCACTATACGTCAACCCAAGATGCATCTTCCTCTCCAGGACTTCGAAAAGGTACTTTTGGAACACCAATAGGCATTAAAAAAAAATGAAGTACTATATTTCACTTTGATGTGGAAACGTAATAATGGGTTTAATTGTCTTCATAAAAATTGGCCGTTATTCATTTTAGCCATGGTCAGAAAGGAAGACAGAATTAATAAAGTAACTAAAATTATTCCAAATAGGTCTTTCGAATGATGACTAAGTATGGATGGATTCACTCATAGAAAATGGGCTCAACCCACCATTGCGTATTGGGGCTTATCGGGTATAGAATAGATCTGCTTCTCTTTGTTCCTACGAACAGAATTGTTTGATTATTGCCAGCAGAAGAGAACAAATATTATCTCCTGCTCGGAGAGAATCCACTGAAGGGGGGAGGTCCATAGTATCGTTTTAAAAATGCAATAAAGTTACATAGTCTTTATCTTTCTTTGATAAAAAGGGGTATTTCCATGGGTTTGCCTTGGTATCGTGTTCATACCGTTGTATTGAATGATCCCGGTCGGTTGATTGCTGTCCATATAATGCATACAGCTCTGGTTGCTGGTTGGGCCGGTTCAATGGCTCTATATGAATTAGCCGTTTTTGATCCTTCTGATCCCGTTCTTGATCCAATGTGGAGACAAGGTATGTTCGTTATACCCTTCATGACTCGTTTAGGAATAACTAATTCATGGGGTGGTTGGAGTATCACAGGGGGGGCTGTAACGAATTCAGGCATTTGGAGTTACGAAGGTGTGGCCGGAGCGCATATTGTGTTTTCTGGCTTGTGCTTCTTAGCAGCTATTTGGCATTGGGTGTATTGGGATCTAGCAATATTTACTGATGAACGTACAGGAAAACCGTCTTTGGATTTGCCCAAGATTTTTGGAATTCATTTATTTCTTTCAGGGGTGGCTTGTTTTGGTTTTGGCGTATTTCATGTAACAGGTTTGTATGGCCCTGGAATATGGGTGTCCGATCCTTATGGACTAACTGGAAAAGTACAATCTGTAAATCCAGCGTGGGGTGTGGAAGGTTTTGATCCGTTTGTTTCGGGCGGAATAGCCTCTCATCATATTGCAGCGGGTACATTGGGCATATTAGCGGGCCTATTTCATCTTAGTGTTCGTCCGCCTCAACGTCTATACAAAGGATTACGTATGGGCAATATTGAAACCGTCCTTTCCAGTAGTATCGCTGCTGTCTTTTTTGCTGCTTTTGTAGTTGCTGGAACTATGTGGTATGGTTCAGCAACTACCCCCATTGAATTATTTGGTCCCACTCGTTATCAATGGGATCAGGGATACTTCCAGCAAGAAATATATAGAAGAGTTAGTGCTGGACTCGCTGAAAATCAAAGTTTCTCAGAAGCTTGGTCTAAAATTCCGGAAAAACTTGCTTTTTATGATTACATTGGGAATAATCCGGCAAAGGGGGGGTTATTCAGAGCGGGCTCAATGGACAACGGGGATGGAATAGCTGTTGGATGGTTAGGACACCCCATCTTTAGAGATAAAGAAGGGCGTGAACTTTTTGTACGTCGTATGCCTACCTTTTTCGAAACATTTCCAGTTGTTTTGGTAGATGGAGACGGAATTGTTAGAGCTGATGTTCCTTTTAGAAGGGCAGAATCAAAGTATAGTGTTGAACAAGTAGGTGTAACTGTTGAGTTCTACGGCGGCGAACTTAACGGAGTTAGTTATAGTGATCCTGCTACTGTTAAAAAATATGCTAGACGCGCTCAATTGGGTGAAATTTTTGAATTAGATCGTGCTACTTTGAAATCTGATGGTGTGTTTCGTAGCAGTCCGAGGGGTTGGTTTACTTTTGGACATGCTTCGTTTGCTTTGCTCTTTTTCTTCGGACACATTTGGCATGGTGCTCGAACCTTATTCAGAGATGTTTTTGCTGGTATTGACCCAGATTTGGATGCTCAAGTAGAATTTGGCGCATTCCAAAAACTTGGAGATCCAACTACAAAAAGACAAGTAGTCTGATATAATATAACATTGTTATCGCATCTTTCGAATCGACTTTTTTTTCTTTGACTTTTGCTCTTTCTTTAGGTAGGAGATGATCCAAAATAAACAGGTATGGAAGCTATAATTGTAAACCACGATCGAATCTATGGAAGCATTGGTTTATACATTCCTTTTAGTCTCGACTCTAGGGATCATTTTTTTCGCTATCTTTTTTCGAGAACCCCCTAAAGTTCCAACGAAAAAGGTGAAATAAAATAAATGATTTTGCATTTTCTCAATTGAAGTACTAAGCCTCCCGATATTGGGAGGCTTAGTACTTTAACTAGAACTAGTCCCCGTGTTCCTCGAATGGATCTCTTAGTTGTTGAGAGGGTTGCCCAAAAGCGGTATATAAGGCATACCCAGTAAAACTTACAAGTAAACCAGATATAGAGATGGCGACTAGGGTTGCTGTTTCCATTATTATATAATTTCAAGACCACAATGGATCTATGATAAGATCGTTTATTTACAACGGAATAGTATACAAAGTCAACAGATCTTAATTAAAACAATAGGATTTATGGCTACACAAACCGTTGAGAGTAATTCCAGATCTGGTCCAAGATCAACAAATGTAGGGGGTTTATTGAAACCATTGAATTCGGAATATGGTAAAGTAGCTCCTGGATGGGGAACCAC